ATAGGATCCCCATGTTTCATTAGCCCATACTGCTCCTGAAAGAATACCTATGGTTAAAAGGATAAATCCTAGACTAAGAATCCGATAACTCCAATAATCCAACTCTTGAATCAACTGAGATCTATAAAAATTTTTATTAGAAAAACAAGAAGTATAAAAAAAAAAAAGCTTCTTTCATTCGAATAATTTAGAAAATAAGTTCTTTCACAAGAAATGTTTTTTCGAAATGCAATGACTAGAAGTGATATTGCTAATAATGATCCGCATAAAAGAACTGCATAACCCAATACCATCATACTTACATGCATTATTAACCACTCGGATTGGAGAGCGGGTACTAATATTTCTGATTGATGTATTTCAGTTAAAAATTCTGAAGTAGCAAAACCTTGTGTAAAAATAACACAAGGCGTAGTTATTACACTTAAATAATTTTGTTTTTTTTTTTTTTGCAATATGAAACGATATTAATAATGCAGAAACCCCATGAAAGGAAGATTAATGATTCATATAAATTACTTAATGGAAAATGCGTTGAATAAACCCAACGAGTCACTAAAAATCCTGTTATACATAAAAAAGTAGCTATTATGCCCTTTTTTGATGAATCATATAGTTTTATTATTTCCTCAACAAAAAGGGTTATTAAATGAATTATAATTACAATTGAAACAATCGAAAAGGAAAAATGAGTTAATATATGTTCTAAAGTTAAAAATATCATAAAAATTTGAAAAAGAGAGTCGTTTAATTTCATTACAGAATGAAACAATTCTATTTTATATAGAATATATTCTATATCTTTTAGAAGAAAGCATGCCGCTACTCGGATTCGAACCGAGATGCTCGAGCACTGCTTCCTAAGAGCAGCGTGTCTACCAATTTCACCATAGCGGCTTTCTCAAACTTAGAATAGCCTATTCTTAGTTAATTGTCGAGATTGAAGCAATCAATCTCATTTAATATCGTATATTTCTAAAATACTTTAATTTAATTTTTAATTTAATTGATAAATCAAAATAGGAAGGTTCATTGTAGGATGTCCGTTTTATTTAACTTAGGTCTTCGTGCAGCCTAAGGTCTCTTGGAAATCAACTATAGTAACTAGAGAGTTCTACCCCTGGGTATGGGGTAGAACGGAAAAACTTTCTTTTTTTTTTTCTATTTTTTATTTGTACATAAAAATAGAATTGATAAAAACTTAACTAAAATTATGTTTAGCAAGCTATGTGTACTTTAATTAATCACTAGTTTCATTCGAATTCAAAAATGAAAACGATACATATTTTTTGGGGGGGAAAGCCGGAGTTCTTAAACTTTTCTATTTTATTACATAATAATAAATTACATAATAATAAAAAGTAGAACAACAAAAATAAAAAAAAAAAAAAGAGTACCCTTTTGTGGTATTTTTTTTACCTAAGTCGATTTCTCTACCACAGTGAATTGTATAGATATCAACTTGAATAAAAAAGAATCATATATATATATATTTTTTTATATTTTTTATTTTGACATAAAAATAGTTTAAATCATTTTAAGTTGACAGATATTCGTATAGAATAGCTTAACTAAAAAAAAAAGAAAACGGAAAATTAGTCTTCTACATATTTGAAGACCCAAAGAAATTAAATTTCAAGTTCATATCAGTAATTAATAGAAATTATTAATTTTATATTTGAAATAAAATTGGCCAACTTTTCCAATCAAGTCAATTTTGAATATTCCAATTTTTGATTCCTTATTTGTTTATTGCACAAAAAAACTCTTTGAATTTACAGTTGAAAGCAATTTTCCTAAGGAAAAGGCTTTTAACGCTGGCCAATATCCTTTCCTTTTCCAAATATTTTTACGAATACGTTTTTTAGATATAGAAGTACGTTTTTTTGGAACTGCCATTTTATTTTAAAAGTAAGGGGTTTCTTATTATTCTACTTGGATGTGAAAGACATCTGTTATTCAGAATCGTTTTTTACTATATTAGATTAGAGTCTATTTTTTATTTTGACATAAAAATAGTCTATAATTTTGTAAAATAGCTCCATTGAGTCCCGTATCGGTTATAGAACTAATTCCTATAATTATTAAACCCATATGAGATACAGAGGAGTAGGCTATTCTTTTTTTTTTATTATGTTGACCAGGAGATGCTGAAGCTGCATAAATAATTTGCATTGTACCCATTATCATTAACCAAGGATAAAATATCGAATGAGCATGAGGTAAAAATTCCATATTGATTCGAATTAACCCATACGCTCCCATTTTTAATAAGATTCCAGCTAAAAGCATACAAGTACTGTAATGCGCTTCTACGTGAGTATTAGGTAACCATGTATGTAGAGGTATAATCGGTGATTTGACAGCAAAAGCAATAAAAAACCCAATATAGAATATTATTTCCAATGCCGTAGGATATGATTGATTAACTAATGTTTCAAAATTTAATGTTGGTTCATTAAAACGATATAAACCAATGCCGAGAACCTCCATTAAGAGAAAAATGGAACCTCCTGCAGTGTACAAAATAAATTTGGTAGCTGAGTAGAGACGTTTCTTTCCTCCCCACATAACTAAAAGTAAATAAATGGGAATTAATTCTAACTCCCACATGATGAAAAAAAGTAAAAGGTCTCGAGATGAAAATGATCCTATTTGAATACTGTACATTGCTAACATCATAAAATAGAATAATCGAGAGTCTCGAGTAACTGGCCAAGCCGCTAAGGTAGCTAAAGTAGTAATGAATCCTGTCAGTAAGACGGGTCCTATAGAAAGTTCGTCTATTCCCAATTTCCAGTGGAGATCAAAAAAATGTATCCATTTATAATCTTCCACTAGTTGGATTAATGGATCATCTGATTGAAAATGATAACAGAATACGTAGGTGGTTAGAAGAAGTTCTAAAACACATATAGATATAGTATACCAACGAATTACCCGATTTCCTCTATAGGGAAGAAAGAAAATTAAAGAACCTGCAAATATTGGTAAAACTACAATTATTTTTAACCAAGGAAAAAAATTCGTAGTAAAGACAAGATATACTTAGAACAGAAACCCCGTTCTCAAAAAAATATGTCATTTTTGAGAACGGGGTTTTGTCGATAAAAAAATCAACTGAAATCAAGTGGAGGTTTCTAGAATGTATCAATAAGCTAGACCCATACTGCGAGTAGTTTCATGCCATAAATAAACTCGAACACTTAAGAAATCCGTTGGACAGGCAGATTCACATCTTTTACAACCGACACAATCTTCTGTTCTTGGGGCCGAAGCAATTTGCTTAGCTTTACATCCGTCCCATGGTATCATTTCTAATACATCTGTGGGGCAAGCTCGAACACATTGAGTACACCCTATACATGTATCATAAATTTTTACTGAATGTGACATTGGTTCTATCCATTTTTGGATGTTATAAATTTTGATCTAGTAAATTTAAGAAAGGAATAATATACTAAATTACCAGACGAATCAATGAGTCACCATAATTTTTCTTAATCAAGTGATTTTTGGCTTAACTCATTAGAGAGAACCAAAATACTTAGATTTTTTATGTTTTAAAAACCTAAAAAAAAAGTATATCTTACAGAACAGATATCTTTATTGAAATTATTGATCAATATTTTATTTTGAAGTATTTCAATTTTAAAAATATATTCATTTATATAATGAATACTACTTTTTTAATAAATTGAATTGGTTAATATGAGTTGATTTTTTGTTACGATAAATTGATGAAACAATCGCTAGTCCAACGGCTGCTTCAGCGGCTCCAATAGCTATAACAAAAATGGAGAAAATTGATCCTTTTAATTGATGACTATCAAAAAAATAAGAAAATGTTACAAAATTGATATTAACTGCAAGTTCAAGACACATAAGGGCTCTAACCATGTTTCGACTTGTGATCAATCCATAAATACCGACAGAAAATAAAAAGGCACTCAAAACAAGTCCATGTTCGAGAATAATTAAGCAACTCCTTATGAATATTAATTCATTTCAATATGAATAACAATTCAATTGATTCGATTAATTAAAATAGAATCAGTATGGAATAAATCAATATATTCGTAATAAATGAAAATAAAAATGTTTTTATTTTAGACTAAACATAAATTCAAATAGAATGTAAGAGCACAAAATGTTATAATTCAAAACAAAGTTGAATTTCGAATTAAAAAAAAATTTTATTGACGAGCTACAGTGATTGCACCTATTAAAGCAATTAAAAGAATTATTGAAATGAGTTCAAATGGAAGAAAAAAATCTGTTAATAAATGAATACCAATTTGTTGACTATTACTTATCAAATCTTGCTCTAGAGTCTGGTTTGATCTTGGAGTCCAAATAATGCTGTACCATGACGTATCTAGAATAATAGGAATTAGAGAAAAAAAATACTTGTACAAATGATCGAAGTAATTCCATCTCCGATCGTCCAAAGGCGAAAATCTTTGTAAGATTCTGAACTACTCATGAACATTACGGCAAATATGATTAAAACATTTATAGCTCCTACATAAATAAGGAGCTGCGTAACATCTACAAAATGAGAGTTCGATAGAATATACAATAAGGATATACAAAAAAAACCAATCCCAATGAAAAAGCAGAATAAATTGAATTGGGGAGTAATACCACCCCCAGACTTCCTAATATAAGGCCCACTCCTAGGAAGACTAAAAGAAAATCATGTTAAATCCATTATATCGAAAATAAGAAAAAAAAATAAATGAACTATCATGACTTTGTTGACCTGACCAGTAAAAGTTATTCTTTTTTTTTTAATACTTAGAAATTTTGAATTATATCTCAATATATATAAAATATCTCAATATATATAAATTGCTGTAAGCACAAGAAATCTTTTTCTTTATCTGAAACGTGAAACGAAAGAATAATTTCTATAGTTTTATTTTGAAATCAGTCCTAGACAAAATGGATTTTCATTCCAAATTCAATCGCGATTCACACCAATCAATACACAGTTT